GTTGGATTGGTATTATTCTGGATACAGCAAATCTGGATACGGCAAAATCCTTCTATTAGATCGAAAAAGTTCCTTGTGGCAGAATTGAGAATTTATATGGCTCGATTTTTTAGTATTCTCTTCTTTCTCACCTGCGTCTACTCTTTAGACACGTCGCCTTTTTTCATTCAGATTCAGAGACCGAAAGAAACCTCAAAGAAGGAAGAAGGGGGGGAAATTGAGGAAGAAACAGATGTAGAAATAGAAACAGATGTAGAAATAGAAACAGATGTAGAAATAGAAACAACTTCCGAAACGAAGGGGACTAAACAGGAACAAGAGGGATCCACCGAAGAAGACCCTTCCCCTTCCCTTTGTTCGGAAGAAAAGGAGGATCCGGACAAAATAGATGAAACGGAAGAGATCCAAGTGAATTGGAATGGAAAGGAAAAAAAAAAGGATGAATTCGACTTTCACTTTAAAGAGACATACGATAAAAATCGCCCCGTTTATGAAAATGATTATTTTGATGGAAATCAAGATAATTATTTTCAGTTAGAAATTAAAAAAGAGAAAAACCTCTGTAAATTTAAATTTTAAATTAAATAAATTACTAAAAAAAGAAAAAGGGATACATAAAATAAGTAAAAGAAGAGATAAGAAGATATGCGCCCTCCACCTAGATATTTAATCATTTCTGCTACAAAAAAACTTGTAACACCAATACCATTCGGAATTCCATCAACGACTTGTCTATCAAAAAAATGAGTTAATTTGGCTAATCCTCTTATACCCTTTGTTAAGGTTTTTGCATAAAAAACGTCTATGTAACCGCGATTACATGACCAATTATATATTCCATTTATTATTTTATCCCAGAAAATTCTCCTAGGACCCAGTTTAACATTAACCAAAAAATTGATTAAGTTAAAATTTCGAAAATATGAATAAGCAGGCCCATATAAAAGAAACGCGATAACTATTCCGAAAAAAGATATACTAACGGAAAAAATGGCATTTCTCATAAATTCATACCAATCAAAATCATTGTTAGCATTTAAATGTAAAAAGTTTATCGACGGGGTTAACCATTTTGATAATATATCAAAATGAGTTCTTCCTGGACCAAAAGGAATTCCTATGGATCCGACGAACAAAGTAAATAAGACCAATACAAGAAGTGGCAATAACATAGTATTCTCCGATTCATAAGGATACGGAGCATTTTTTTTATTGGGAAAATTCTTAATAGTAATAAGGGGTCGCATCATATTTCTTACATGAGCATCCATTGGATATATTTTTTTCGAAAAAAAAGAAACCCTTTCATTATTATTCATTGTTGATAAAATACAATTCTTTTTTTTTCGTTCCTTTTTTCCCCATATGGATATAGAATAGAACACATTATTTTTTTTGCCGCAGTAATTTTGAAAATGAAAGTTTAAATGCCCTTCAAAAGTAAGTAAATACATCCGAAACATATAAAATGCCGTTAACCCGGCTGTGAAACACGCTATTATTGCGAAAATCGGCGAATACACCCAGCTATCATTAAGAATTTCGTCTTTGGACCAAAAACAAGCAAGGGGTGGAATACCACAAAGAGAAAGTGTACCTAATAAAAATGCAGTTTTTGTAATTGGCACATATTTTGTTAAACCGCCCATAAGAGCCATATTCTGGCTTTTATCTGGAGAATATCCAACAAGGGTTTCCATTGAATGAATAATGGATCCAGATCCTAAAAATAATAATGCTTTCGAATAAGCATGCGTGATCAAATGAAATAAAGCAGCTCTATAAGATCCCATACCTAAAGCTAACATAATATAACCCAATTGAGACATTGTAGAATAGGCTAAACTTCTTTTAATGTCTCTTTGAGCAAGAGCCAAAGTCGCTCCTAATAGTATTGTTATTATACCTACCAAAGAAATTATATTCATTATGGAAGGTATAGCTGTAAAAAGAGGAAGAAGTCGAGCTACAAGAAAAATGCCCGCGGCTACCATAGTAGCAGCATGTATAAGAGCCGAAATAGGAGTAGGACCTTCCATAGCATCGGGTAACCATACATGAAGAGGGAATTGCGCAGATTTAGCAATCGCACCAACAAATAATAGGGAAGCACACAAAGTAAGAAATAAAGAATTGGCTCCGTTATTATCAATCAAATTATTAGCTATTTCGAACAAATCCCGAAATTCAAAACTTCCCGTTACCCAATAAAGACCTAAGATTCCTAAAAATAAACCAAAATCCCCTACACGATTAGTTACAAAGGCTTTTTGGCAAGCACTTGCTGCAAGGGGTCGTGTAAACCAAAAACCTATTAATAGATAGGAACACATTCCAACCAATTCCCAAAAAATATAAATTTGTATCAAATTTGAACTAGTAACCAACCCAAGCATGGAAGCATTAAAAAACCCCATATAAGCAAAAAATCTCAAATATCCTCGGTCGTGAGACATATAATTGTCACTATAAATAAGAACCATTGTTCCAACAGTAGTAATTAATATTAACATAATAGAAGTAAGTGGATCTATCAAGTATCCAAAATCCAAGGAAAAATCATTATTGATTGTCCAAGACCGTACATATTGGTAAATAGGACTGCCATTTATTTGCTGAATAGACAGATCCACTGAAAAAAGCATAACTATACTTAATAATAAAACACTAGGAAAAGCCCATATACGACGAATCTTTTTTGTTGCCGCCGGAACAAGGAGAAGACCCACCCCTATTGCTATAGGAACTGGAAGGGGGACTAAAGGTATGATCCACGCATATTGATATGTATGTTCCATAATCAAATTAAACTTTTTTTATAATATAAATTGTTTAATTGTTTTGTTTCCGATTCACCCGCTCTTATATATTTTGAAGGGAGAAAAAAATAAAGTAAATAACGATATGCAAGATATGAAAGGACTCTAATATAATAAAATAATATATTTTATTTATTTTTATTTCATTCTTCAAAAAATTTGAATAGAATATTATATTCAAATAAAGAAGTTACGATTGGTCAATAAAATGAAGTCAATGTTGAAAAGTTATTTTATAACGTAATTATAATTATTACAATACAATAATAGAAATAGAATTTTAATCCATATAAAAATAAAAATAAAAAAGGATATAAAAAAAAAATAAATACTTGATTAAGTACTTGATTCTGATAGGATTCTATGATCCACCAATAACCCGATAAACAGAAAAAAAGTCTCTCTTTTTTTTATTATCACATACCGTATTAATAAATTAACTACGAAAATTAACAGATACTAGTCTCATTCTATTTTTCGAATTTTACAGTTGAGTTTTCTTAAATTAGATAAATTAGATAAGAGTTCTGAACCTTTTTTATTTCTTTTTTGAAATTCCCTTTATATACCCGGAGATCCCGTATGGGATAATATATATATTATATATTATATAGTAAGTTAGTAAGTACTGGCCGGTATAAAGCATTCTTTCTTTGGATATTGTATGTATAAAATATGAATATGGAATAGGGAATAGTAATTAAATTATATATATATTAATATAATATTTTGAACAATAGATATCTTCCATTCCACATTTAACTATAACTAATGAATAACCTTTGTATTTTTAAATAGCGTTTCCGAAAAAACGTACTTCTATATATGTATATGTCCAAAACAAAAAAAGTATGCGTAAAAATTTTTGGAAAAATAAAGCATATTGATCATCGATAAAAACTTTTTATTTAGCAAAATAACTTTCCACCGGAAGGGGGTTCGAAAAGTTTTTTTTATTTGAATCCGAATAAAAAAAAAATAAGATAAATGAGAAAGAAATCATAAAAAAGAAATATAAAAATAAAATAAATAGAAATGGTGTATAAAAAAATAGAAATTGTGGACATGGATTGATAACATAATTATCTAGTTTAACTCTTCAATTCCATAAAAACTTAAGCCGCATGAAGGGCCATTGCATTGTTAAAACTAAGACCATATCACACTACAATTAAGGTAATGATTATTGAACAACGTTCAAATAGGAATTCGAAAGATCCTTTTTTTTTTTCTCAAGATATTGCTATTGCATTGAATTGAGCCCTCCTCCTTCAATCTCGACGATTGAAGATGGATGTACTATTATGATTTCGTTGAGCAAGCCGCTATGGTGAAATCGGTAGACACGCTGCTCTTAGGAAGCAGTGCTAACGCATCTCGGTTCGAGTCCGAGTGGCGGCATCTTATAAAAAAAGACTTAGTAAACTAAATACTCTAAAAACTCCTATAATGTATAGAATGAAATTCCGGATTTCCATTCCATTATTCCATTGTTGGGGGACATCCTTATTTTAAGGACTTTTATGATATTGTTTACTTTAGAACATATATTAACTCACATTTCTTTGTCGATTGTTTCCATTGTAATTACGATTTATTTGATGAACTTATTAGTTCACGAAATCGTAGGACTATATGATTCGTCGGAAAAAGGAATGGTAGCCGCTTTTTTATGTATAACAGGATTATTAGTTATTCGTTGGATTTATTCAGGACATTTACCCTTAAGTGATTTGTATGAATCATTAATGTTCCTTTCGTGGAGTTTCTACATTATTCATATGATTCCCTATTTTAGGAACCATAAAAATCATTTAAATGAAATAACTGCACCCAGTGCAGTTTTTACCCAAGGGTTTGCTACTTCGGGCCTTTTAACTGAAATGCATCAATCCACCATATTAGTACCTGCTCTACAATCGCAGTGGTTAATGATGCACGTAAGTATGATGATATTAAGCTATGCAGCTCTTCTGTGTGGATCATTATTATCAGTGGCTCTTCTAGTCATTACATTTCGAAAAAATATCGACATTTTTTCGAAATGTAAAAGCAATCATTTACAAATGGGGGCATTTTCCTTTGTCAAATTTAAATACGCCAATGAAATAAGCAATGCTTTAAAATGGAAAAACAATAATTTGATTTCATTTAGAAATAGAAATTATCATAGGTATCAATTAATTCAGCAATTGGATTGTTGGAGTTCCCGTGTCATTAGTCTCGGATTTCTATTTTTAACCGTGGGTATTCTTTCGGGAGCAGTATGGGCTAATGAGGCGTGGGGATCATATTGGAATTGGGATCCAAAAGAAACTTGGGCATTTATCACTTGGACAATATTCGCAATTTATTTACATACTAGAACAAATGAAAATTTGCAAGGCTCAAATTCTGCAATTGTGGCTTCGATGGGATTTTTTATAATTTGGATATGCTATTTTGGAGTAAATCTATTAGGAATCGGGCTGCATAGTTATGGTTCATTTGCATTAACTTCTAATTGAAGAAAGGGTCTTACAAACCCAATACGCAATATATGGCAATAGCATATAAGAAAGTTTGTATGGGTTTTTAAGAACCGTTTGAATCACGACTTGATTCAAATGGTTCTTAAAAACTACAAAAATACTTAACTACTTATTTAGTTTTCATTGTACAACGAACTATAAAAAAAAAAAAAATGAGAATTTTTTCTATCTTTTTCTATACTATATATGATATGTTCTATTTTACTTATTTTTTTTATGAAAACGATCTATAAAAGTAATTAGATATAATAGCTTCGACCTTGTCAATTGATAGTGAGAGAACGAAATCCGGATAAATACCAATACCTATTACGGGTAAAAAGATACAGATGGAAACAAAGAGTTCTCGCGGCCCCGAATCAAAAAAAGGATAATTTGGAGAATCAAATTGCTTGTATCCATAGAACATTTGACGTAACATAGATAATGAATAAATAGGAGTTAATATCATTCCAATTGCCGTTACAAAAGTTATTAGTATTTTGGGGATTAAAAGATATTTTTGGCTCGTAATTAGTCCAAAAAAGACTACCAACTCTGCAACAAAACCACTCATTCCAGGCAATGCAAGAGAAGCCATCGAGAAGCTACTGAACATTGTAAATATTTTTGGCATGGGAACCGCTATTCCTCCCATTTCGTCAAGATAAACAAGACGTATTCGATCGTAACTTGTTCCTGCCAAGAAAAAAAGCGCAGCACCAATAAATCCATGAGATATCATTTGTAAAATAGCGCCATTGAGTCCTGTATCAGTTATGGAACCCATTCCTATAATTATGAAACCCATATGAGATACGGAAGAATAGGCAATTCTCTTTTTTAAATTGCGCTGACCCGGAGATGTTGAAGCTGCATAAATTATTTGAATTGCGCCTACTATCATCAACCAAGGAGAAAATATAGAATGAGCACGGGGTAATAATTCCATATTGATCCGAACCAACCCATATGCTCCCATTTTTAATAAGATTCCGGCTAAAAGCATACATGTACTGTAATGTGCTTCTCCGTGGGTATCCGGTAACCATGTATGTAGAGGTATAATCGGTAATTTGACAGCATAAGCAATAAGAAATCCAAAATATAATATTATTTCCAACGCCACCGGATACGATTGATTGGCTGATGTTTCAAAATTTAATGTTGGTTCATTGGAACCATATAAACCCATACCCAGAACTCCCATTAAGAGAAAAACGGAACCCCCTGCGGTGTACAAAATGAACTTTGTAGCGGAATACAAACGTTTCTTCCCCCCCCACATGGATAAAAGTAGGTATACAGGAATTAATTCGAATTCCCACATGATAAAAAAAAGTAAAAGATCTCGAGAAGAAAATAATCCTATTTGACCGCTGTACATTGCTAACATGAGGAAATGGAACAATCTCGAATCTCGAGTAACGGGCCAAGCCGCCAAAGTAGCTAAAGTAGTGATGAATCCCGTAAGTAACATGGGTCCTATGGAAAGTCCATCGATTCCTAATCTCCAGTGAAAATCAAAAAAATAAATCCATTTATAATCCTGTTCTAGTTGGATTAATGGATCGTCGAATTGGAAATGATAACAAAATGCATAAGACGTTAGAAGTAGTTCTAATATACATATACAAATAGTATACCATCGAATAACCTTATTTCCTCTATGAGGAAAAAAGAAAATGAAAGTACCCGCGAATATCGGCAAAACAACAATTATTGTTAACCAAGGAAAATCATTCGTGGTAAAGACAAGATACACTTTGACCAGAAAAACCCGTGCTCGAAAGAAAATAATAGAATTAATCGAGTACGGGTTTTTGTCGGTAAAAATAAAAAAAAAATGGATTCAAGTGGAATTTTCTGGAACGTATTAATAAGCTAGACCCATGCTCCGAGTTGTCTCATGCCATAAATAAACCCGGACACTTAGGAAATCCGTTGGGCAGGCGGATTCGCACCTTTTACAACCTACGCAGTCTTCTGTTCTTGGAGCAGAAGCAATTTGTTTAGCTTTACATCCGTCCCAAGGTATCATTTCTAATACATCCGTGGGGCAGGCTCGTACACATTGAGTACATCCTATACATGTATCATAAATCTTTACTGAATGTGACATTGGAGCTATAAATTTTTTTAACATCATAAATTTTCAATCTAGTAAAGTAGTAAATTAATTATATATTGTAGACACTAGACGAATCAATGATTTCGATTTACCAGAACCAACCAACTTCTGGATCTGCTCATGAAAGAGGGCCAAGATACTTTGATTTATTACGTTTTAGCAAAGAGCACCATATCATATGCTTATGTTGCACATACCCATTTTGTTTTAATGGGTCAATAGATTTATTTATATGTATATGATTCTCGTTATTTATTCAACAAATTCGATTGATTGATACGGGTTGATTTTCTGTTACGATGAATTGATGAAACAATAGCTAATCCAATGGCGGCTTCAGCAGCTGCAATTGCTATAACAAAAATCGAGAAAACATCTCCTTTTAATTGGCGACTATCAAATAAATCCGAAAATGTTACAAAATTGATATTAACTGCATTCAGTATGAGCTCAAGACACATAAGTGCTCGAACCATATTTCGACTTGTAATCAACCCATAAATACCGATGGATAATAAATAGGCACTCAAAACAAGTACATATTCGAGCATCATTGATCAACCCCTCATCAATCTCGATTCATTTCAATATGAACAAAAATGCAACCAATTTCACTGACTAAAATAGAATAATCTAAAAGGGAAAGTACGTAATGTAATTTAAAGTAAGGTATTGTTAATAGATAATAGATACAACTAAGAGCATTTCTATTTCCTTTTTTTGAATTTTATACACGAACAATAAATAGAATTTAAAGAAAAGAAAAGAGCAAGTCCTTATTAATTATAAGTATTTAGTACTGACGGGCCATAGCAATTGCACCTATCAAGGAAACTAAAAGAATTATTGAAATAAGTTCAAATGGAAGAAAAAAATCTGTTGATAAATGAATCCCAATTTGTTGACCATTATTTATCAAGTCCTGCTCTATAATCTGGTTTGATCTTGTAGTCCAAAGAATCCCGTACCATGACGTATCTAGGATAGGGGTAATTAGTGAAACAAAAATACTGGTACAAACCAAGGAAGTCACCCCATCTCCAACGGTCCAAAGATGGAAATCCTTGTAATATTCGGAACCATTGATGAACATCACAGCAAATACAATTAATACATTTATTGCTCCCACATAAATAAGAAGCTGTGCAGCAGCTACAAAAGGAGAGTTCGATGGAATATGGAATAAGGATGTACAAACAAGAACCAATCCCAATGAAAAGGCAGAAAAAATGGGATTGGTAAGTAATACCACTCCTAGACCTCCCAATATAAGACCCAACCCCCCCAAAACCAAAAGAAAATCGTGTATTGGTCCAGGTAAATCCATTCTATGTAAAATAAAAGATAAATTAAGTCGAAATTTTTCATGATACGATTGACCAAACCAGAAAAAAAAGAAGTTACCCTATTTATTTTTATTTCTTTTTTGATGCGTTCCCGTATTGATATTGAATTAAATATAAATGGGGTGAGGTTTGATGTAGATATTAATTGAATGGTTGAATATTATATTAGAATTAGATCAAAACTTACTCAATTGGTAATTGTTCTTGGATCAAGTGGTTTACCCGCGGCCTTTGTGATTTGAGTCGAATTCATAATTGTTCGAATTGTGTAATCTCCAATTACTGGCATTGGTAACCGACCTAAAGCAATTTGATTATAATTCAACTCGTGACGATCATAAGTAGAAAGTTCATATTCTTCAGTCATTGATAAACAATTCGTTGGACAATACTCAACGCAGTTACCGCAAAAGATACAGATTCCGAAATCAATACTGTAATTAAGCAAGCGTTTCTTTCGAATATCCGTTTCCAATTTCCAATCAACAACAGGTAGATCTATAGGACATACCCGAACACATACTTCACAAGCAATGCATTTATCAAATTCAAAGTGGATTCGACCGCGGAAACGCTCTGATGTGATCAATTTTTCATAAGGATATTGAATAGTTACAGGTAAACGATTCGCATGGGATAAAGTAATCATAAAACTTTGACCGATATACCTTGCAGCCCTTACTGTTTGTTGGCCATAATTTATGAACCCAGTTACCATGGGGAACATATCTTGCATATCTATGAATCATTTGATGTTTCTTTCTCTTGTTTGAGAAAAGCTATGAATCTAGAATATCCTCTCCTCTGCCTTTACAATGAAAAGAGTTGGGAAGAAGTTGTCAATAATAGATTACCTAAAGAAATAGGTAAAAGAAATTTCCACCCAAGATTTAATAGTTGGTCCATTCTCATCCTAGGTAAAGTCCATCTTGTTGTGATAGGAATGAACAGGAACAAATAGGCTTTCGCTAATGTAATAAAGATACTAATTGTCGTTCCAAAGACTCCACCCATTTCATTTATTCCTAAAAGCCCAGGAATTGATATGTACGGAATAGAGAAATTCCAGCCGCCCAAGTAAAGAACTGTTACAAATAATGAAGAAACGAGTAGATTGAGATAGGAAGCAACGTAAAATAAACCAAATTTTATACCGGAATATTCGGTTTGATAACCTGCTACTAATTCTTCCTCGGCTTCGGGTAAATCAAAAGGTAATCTTTCGCATTCTGCTAAGGAAGAAATAAAAAAAACAGTAAACCCTATGGGTTGGCGCCAAAGATTCCAACCCCAAAAACCATACTTTGACTGTGCCTCAACTATATCAACTGTACTTGAACTGTTAGATAATCATAGTCGGTGAGAACATCACTATTCCCACCGCTATTGCAAAACCGTACATGAGACTTAAGCTTCATACGGCTCCTCGCTGGCCACAAATAAATCTAAGGGCAGGTTCAATATTATCTCGATATATATACTTGTCTTATAGGGTAGATAGAGTAAAGATACATCGGAGAGTCCAAAATTAGACCAACGCAATTCTGTCTGCCATAATAAAAAAAATGCTTCTGAATTGATCTCATCCTTTATAATTTCCTTTTTTGTTCAGTAATAACTTAACACTTCAATGAAAATACTCGTTATATCGCGTTGTATCAATAGACTACTCATTTCTTTCGATTACTAAAGTAAAGAAGAATTTTACATTCTATTAGTTCATGAATCACGATTAAGAATTTTATCTGTATGAATATGGATAAAAAAAAAAAAAGAAATAAAATATTAAGGGTTCCTTCGTTCCTGATAGTAATTTGTTTAATCAGTGGGTAGGAGCATACTCTGGATCGGGATCGCGGGGAAGTACTTCTTGATCATTTCTACCAACGTAAAGCCCCATTAGGATTCCTTTTATGTTATGCAGAAAGCTTTGGTTTGGATAACTTACTTACATTATCTCGAGTATATTACTAATAAATCCTTTGTGTACCTTGGTATTCCTAACCATCCACTCATTTTTGTTCGACCCCCGGTATGGTAACATACAGCAGTAAAAACTCCATACAGTGAATCTTTTAGACCCGCTTCAAACTATGATGATTAGTCAACCAATTTTGGGGTAACCCGTTTCGGCTGTATTCTATTTACGTCCGCTTAGCTTAACCCGTGTACCTAGGGAATGAGGCTTAATCTTTTGACTGCCCATTTGTAAGCCGTTTTATTTCACTCATATAACTATCTGGTTTAGTTTATCGCCCCGAATGATGAATAAAAAATGAGGATATCTATTCAATACATTCCACTTTTTTCTTAGAACTAAATAAATCCAATTATTTCCTAGAATGAAAATGAAATAAAAAAATAGGCAAAAAAAATGCGTGTCCTAACGAATCGCACGTAGAGATATTGATAATACGCATGGAGTTAATGGTATTTCATAACTAATCGATTGAGCAGCAGCTCGTAGACCACCTAAAAAGGAATATTTATTATTTGATCCATATCCTGACATAAGAAGTCCAATAGGAGCAATACTGGAAATGGCAATCCATAAAAAAACTCCTATACTAAGATCGGATAAAACAAGGCGATATCCAAAAGGAATTACTAAATAACTTAGTAAAATGGATATGACCGCTATAGAGGGTCCGATACTGAATAAACGAATATCCCCTCTAGATGGGCGAAGATCCTCTTTAAAAAGTAGTTTGGTACCATCTGCTAGAGCTTGAAGAATTCCCCAAGGACCCGCGTATTCAGGCCCAATACGTTGTTGTACCCCTGCAGATATTTGTCTTTCTAACCACACAATTACCAGTACTCCTATTATGATTCCGAATACAGTAGTAAAAATAGGAACAAGTAACCATATGAGTTCATAAACCTCTTTTAAGGATTCCGGTCTGGAAAAAGAATGGATAGCTTCCACTTTTGTCGTATCAATTATCATTTCAACGATCAACCTCTCCCATAATAATATCGATACTACCGAGTATTGTCATAATATCAGCCAATTTCATTCTTTTAACTAGCTGAGGAAGAATTTGCAAATTGATAAAACCGGGCGGCCGAATTTTCCATCTCCAGGGAAAAACACTCCGATCTCCTATCAGAAAAATTCCTAATTCCCCCTTGGGGGCTTCTACTCGCACATAAAGTTCTTGTTTCGACAATTCAAAAGTGGGCGAAGGTTTTTTACTAATGAATCGATAATCAAAATCATTCCACTCGGAATCCTTTGTTCTATCAAAGCGCCGTACCTCTAAATTCTCATAAGGCCCCCCTGGAATTCCTTCCAGGGCTTGTTGAATTATTTTTATGGATTCCGTCATTTCACAGATTCGGACTAAATAACGAGCTAATGAATCTCCTTCTTTTTGCCATTGTACTTCCCAATCAAATTCGTCGTAACACTCATAATGATCGACTTTACGAAGATCCCATTGAATTCCGGAAGCTCGTAGCATGGGTCCCGATAAACCCCAATTTATTGCTTCTTCTCCGCCAATAAAGCCCACCCCCTCAACTCGTTCCAAAAAAATGGGATTGCGCGTAATAAGCTTTTGATATTCAGTAACCCCTGTCAAAAAATAATCACAGAAATCCAAACATTTATCGATCCAGCCATAAGGTAGATCGGCAGCGACCCCTCCGATACGGAAATAATTATGCATCATTCGCATACCTGTGGCAGATTCGAATAGGTCATATATGAATTCTCTCTCTCGGAAAATATAGAAGAAAGGAGTCTGCGCACCGATATCTGCCATAAAAGGGCCCAGCCATAACAAATGAGAAGCTATACGACTCAACTCTAACATAATTACTCTAATATAGCTCGCTCTCTTCGGTACTTGAATATTTCCCAACTGTTCTGGGCCATTTACTGTTATTGCTTCTGTAAACATAGTCGCTAAATAATCCCAGCGTGTTACATAAGGAAGATATTGTATAATTGTTCGATTTTCTGCAATTTTTTCCATTCCTCTGTGTAAATAACCCAATATGGGTTCGCAGTCAATAACATCTTCCCCATCTAGAGTAACAATGAGTCGAAGAACACCATGCATTGATGGGTGTTGAGGACCCATATTGACTATCATGAGGTCCTTTCTTGTAGTTGGTACAGTCATATATTTTTTACCCGATTCATTATTCCATGAATTGCTGAAAACTAAATATAGTTCATCAAAATTCAAAAATAGAATTTGAATTTAAAGGAGAATAGAAATCTAATAAATCAAAGAATTCAAAACGCATTTTCAAATTAACTTAACGAGTTTGTGGCTCACGAATATTCAATTGACTAATTAATTCTTTATAACGTACTTTATTTTTCTTTGACAAATAAGCCAGTATCCGTTGACGTTTTCCCAGAATTTTCTGCAGACCTCTCTGAGATAAATAGTCTTTTCTGTGCAATTCCAAATGGGAAGTAAGTCTACGTATCTTATTGGTGAAACTGAATACTTGAAATTCAGCAGACCCCCTATTTTCTTTTTGCGGAATAACCGAAATGCATAAATTTTTTACCATAAAAAGAATCCTTCTTACCCCTTTCTTTAGTTTTTACAGATATGTATTTTACGGATCAGTAATAATAATAAATGCCAGTCATTTTCATTTCTTATACACAATAATCGGGATTTATTCGTATACTTCTTTTTTTTTATCAAATTCAATCAATCCGATTTTCCATTTTATTCGCGGGTATGGGTTCAAGGGGTTGGTACATTTCTACAACACCCACAAAGAAGAATAGTTTGGACCCAAGATAAAAAGATTATGACGACTCATTTCTATATATAATTGCTAAGATAAGTTCATTGAATCAGTATCATGTACCAGAATATAACACAAGGCACATGCATATTTTTTTGTCTTCATATATTATACCAGATATGCCCGCTCGATCCGTAGAAAGAGTACCATCCACTCATTATCGTGGATACATATATATCCTTAACATACTGAAACGACTACCATTATTGGTATCAAACCAATAGCGATTCATGCAAGCTAAATCTTCTAATCGATAATTGGGCCAAAGAAATAATTTTAACTTAATCAATTTATTTGTATCTCCATCAAAACGCTTATCCGCAAAAAAAAATTGACCGTAGTGCCTTGCATTGTTCCCATTGCCAAATACTGGGCTTCTATCCCCAACATTTACATTTCTCGAACCGAAACAAGTTTGAATTCTCAATTCTCTACGACGTCTAGGAGATAAAATGTTTTCGGGAACAAAAAAATCATAATGATTTTCGTCTTTATTCCCAAACAACTTTTCATGTCGTGCAATAAATTCATTAAGATTATTCTTCTCAACATTTCTTTTTTCTTGGAATCTTCGATTTGTTTGATGCTTACTCGTATGCACACGTGAAATAGCTACGGTTTGGTACATGATAAATTGTCCATCCCATTTTATGGATAGCCGAGCCGGTTCAATAATCAACAGCCCCTTTTCTATCAATTTTGTAAAATTTCTATTCTTTGGAATCAGGATTACCTCCAGATCCAGTTCCTGTCTTTTAATAAAGGATAGAGCCATTTTCTTGGGGTTTATCGCTCGAAGCAGTATACAATATAGATTGAGATTGCCTATTTGGCTTTCGTCACTAAAAGAATCAATTGAAAATTGATAAAGAAAATGTCTTTTCAGGACGAAGTCTATCTCCGCGATTTTGTTGCTCTTATTATATTTCCCTTTCATTCTGCGTTTTTGAATGTCTGATACCCCATAATCTTCATCTTCTTTAACATCTTTTTGTTTTTCGTTGATGTTTCTATTCCATTTAAAAAGAAGTAAATTTATTGGTATGATCTGCGGTTCAATCTGATATGCATCATTAGGTAAGACAAATTCGGGGAAAAACCAAAGTTCCAGATTCGATATTGGCCAATTTAGTATTTCTTCATTCATTCCCATCCAGTCAAAAGATGTTTTTGTTTGATTGGCGGGGTTTATTTGTTTATGAAGATAAGAAGGATTAAAAAGATTTTTCTTATCCATTTTAGTTTTCTCAATTATTTCATATTTCATAGAATTCTTAGTATTTTTTTTAATGTCGGCGTTGCCCCCGATATCTATATTTGTCCATTCCTCAATATCGATCTTTTTTCTAAGACAAAAATGAATAGTGCTCCAATCAAAAAATTTTCTATCCGTATTTTTATCAATAATAGAATCTTCTCCTAGATAATTACTAAGATCTATATCTCGTGGCCAATCAAAAAATTCAGGATTATATGTCTTGTAATTATAGGTAACCCCCGGGGCCCCTTTTATTTGTAACGCCGGCCCATAAATATATGAATCCTTCTTATCTTCATAATCATAATTAATATATTTATTTGATAAAAGATCATATTTGTAGTTTTTTTTTAATTTCTCTTTTTGACTCGGTAATGAATTCACTGCATAATTGTTTTGTTTCTCGTAATGAATTAATTGTTCTTTTTCATATAAATCAAAATTTCTTGCGTTTGTATTTTGAACCATAAAACTTTGCTTGATTCTATTTCTCCATTTTTGCGGCACTAATCTGGACCATCTAGTCTGAGATAAATCGTATTTATAGTGATCATTATCCATTAACCAGCTTTTCCATGTCCATGTATTAGTATTAATTCCAAAATATCGAAGTTTCTTATGCCTTGATTCGGAATGAAATATTCCTTGTGTTCTACAAAAATCTTTTATTCTATCCTTAATAAAAGAAGTTGTTCCGTGATATTGAAACAGGGCTTTCAAGGGATACTTGTTGATAACTTGGGTTTGTGATAATTTGTAAAATACATATGCCTGTGACAAGGAAGAGAGGTCACCAAAAATCTGTGAATTTTGATTCATAATATTTGAAATAAAATGAATTGGATTTTGATTTGTTTCATCATTGTAATTGTAACTGTATTTATAATTGTAACTGTATTTATCAGTATTCGTAATTCGTTTTGTTGATTTAAGTAAATTTTGTACACCTATTTTCGAAATATTAATAATGGTAGGTAAAAAGATATCCATGTATATCCTTTCAATAAACAATTTAATAAAATAGTGACATTTACGTATTAGTCGGGAACTTCTTCTTTTTAATATCTGCCAAATCTTTTTCGGCGATTCTAATCTTTTATCATCACAACGTGTTTCGTTAGGGATAATGCTTATATCCGGAGTTATAAGTATGTTTTTCTTGTCTTTTGTTATTTTTTCAATTTGATTTCGGATTGTACTTGTCCTATCTGCTAGATCCCTCATCCGCTCTTCTGTCAGTGAATAATCTGCCCAATCCATACCAATGGACGATTCAGGAATCATCGAATTCCTTATTATCATGTCTTTTTTATTTCCATTCGATTCATATACTTCTCTTAATCCAAAGAGTCTTTTTATAACTTTTGATAGCTTTACAAATTTTGTTCTTTTTTTTATAATTTTTTGAGCTCGAAAATACTTCTTTTGAACTTTTCTATATATTTTTTTTAATTTGTTAGAAATAGGTTTAAAAAAGGAAGGTATTTTTCGGCGAGAACCAAAAGGTACTCCGATTTCCTGTCCCCAAACATTTAAAAAAGAAGAATCATATGCTTTTGTCCCATTATTTTTCGTTGAATCTGTATAATAATAGGAGTCTGGCTTATATCCGCGCCACGGTTTCATACGGAAAGGTAATAGTATTTTTATCTGAATACCGTCGATTAACCAGCCTTTCGGAAATTCGTTTTTTGCTACTGGAACCCCATTATGGGTGCATCTAACATGAATTTCGTTACTCAACTCTTCGAAATCCTCGTTCCACTCGGGTAATTGAAATAATAGCAGACGTCCAATATTTTTGGCTATTATGAACGAAGGCAATATTATATATTTTCTAAGAATGGAATGGGTTACTAACAGAAGACTCCTTGCTGTTTGAGCATACGTAATAGTATCCCAAGTTTCTTCTATTTTTATACGTTCATTTTCGTTTTCTTCGTCCTCCATTCCTTTCGCTTCTTCCTCTTTTACATAATAAAAAACTTCGGATTCCGGGACCTTCCAAATATTCAAAATGACATTTTGAAATCTATAAAAAATAGACAAAAACAAATTGTCTATTTTGTCCACAAAAAGCGGGGAATGCATATTTGTTTGAAACATCCGCCAAATACCCGTTTTACATCTTTGAGAACGCATAGATCCGTTGATTATATCTCGACGAAAATCGGATCGGTTCGGATAACGTAACACATACACATCGTCTTCTTGAACACGATCACTATTAGTATCGATACCACGTTTCCTCTCCAGATCCCTCCTTACATCCAATTCGTTATCCGTAAAAATGACTACACATTTGGGTTTTCGTGTACGAACATTTAGGTCATGTTCGATTGACTCTTCTTCATTTCCTTCTTCTGGTTCGTCAATCAAATTGTATGACCACCTTGGTACCTTTTTATTTATTTCATTTATTCCAATAGCTTTATTTCTAATTGTTTGATCATCGAAATAGGTTGTAATTGCATCGAATAAATATTTCGATTGATTTTTGGAATGAACCCTTCCCTGTTCTGATTTTTGTTCAAATTCTCCGTAATCCGTAGGAAGGATATCGTGAAGTTTATTTATCCAAAGACTTTCTACGGAATCTTCTATCGAGGTTATTAAAAAATCGCTCCTGTTTGAACAGGAAGACTCTTTTTTTA